TAATGAACTATTGGTTCTAAACCATCTCTGGCGATGAATCAACAATTCGAAGTGCTTTTCTTGCGTATTCTTGATGAACCAGCGTTTATATATAGATGTAGGAGGGTTTGTTTGGGAAGCAATAAGCCCCTTTGACATCTCTTCATCTGCAAAGAATTCTCGACGTGAAAACACAGAGACAGAGGGCTGATCTTTGAATAGGGAAAAGAATGGATCCGCAGGGTCCCAAATGAATTGGCTTGTTCGAAAAAAGCCTTGTTCTTTGGAAGATCTATCTCGTGTCTGGTACTGCATGGTTCCACTCTGCAAGAACTCCGAATCATTCTCTTGAAGCTCATCCTCTTTATGATAAATGATCCATTTGCCCCGAAATGACCCAGTCCAATAGGGAAATCCCAATTCCGTGGGCCTTTCGATACAATCAAATAGATTGCCACAAGGGCGCCATATTCTAGGAGCCCAAACTATGTGATTGAAGAAATCCTCCTCTATCTGTTGCGGATCAAGGGCCCCTTCCCCTTCTTCAAACTCCGATTCGTATTTTTCATATAGAAATCTCTGATCAACGATAGAACAAGATCCATTTTGCATCATATCTAACTGATTCCTTGGTTCGGACCGAAGAAGTAATGTCACTCGATTATTATCAAACTGACTGCAATATTTTTCTGTCCGTGAGGATCCCGCCAGAGCACCTTCTACTTCTAATAGTAATGAGAATAGTAATAGGCCATGAACTAGATCAGAATCATTCTCAACGAATCCATAAGAAGTGATCCAATCTTTTTCATCGTGTCTGGATGAAGACCAAAGATCTTGAGCGACCGATCCGGCAGAACAACTCAAAAGATAAAGAAGTATCGTGAATTTCTTCATGCTCGTTCCAAGTTCGAAGTACCATTTGTACAAATAAGAATCCCCTCCCTTACATGATTTCTTCTTCATATAGATAGATATAGGATCTATGGGGCAATTACTTAGAAGTACATTTTGTGTAACAGCCCTTCCTATCTGATAGAAAAGGATCCCATGATCCTGAACCGATCTTATCTGGGATCGAAAATCCCAAGTTTTTCTATGAAGAGCTGATCTAATTGTATTAGTTTCTATAATGGATTTCTTCTGTGTAATACTAATTGATAGGGCCTCATTGATAAGTGCTACAAGATCTCGCGCATTGGAACCCATGGTTATGGACCCGAATCCGTTAGTATGGAACATCTTCTTTTCCAAGTGAAATCCCCTAGTATATGAAAGAATGAAAAAGTGCTTTCGTTGTTGTGGAAGAAGAAGCCTTCGTATCTTAATGCATGTATTTAATTTATTCGGAGCTATTAGAGCGGGATCCACTTTTTGGGGAATATGAGTCGAAGCAATAACAAGAATCTTTCCAGTGGAACATCTTTCACAATCCCTGGAGAGATAGTTCTCTAATAGACCGAGGGATAAGTAATTCGACTCATTCACATGCAGATCATGAATGTTTGGAATCCATATTATGCAAGGAGACATTGCTTTTGCTAATTCGAATTGAAGGGTGATATCAAATCGGTCTATTTTCGGCGTCATATACATAGTTAGCACATTCGTCATAGTTAGCAGCTCCGTATCAATATCAAGGTCATCATCACTATCATCAATATCGTCACTATCATCAATATCGATATCGTCACTATCATCAATATCGATATCATCAATAAGATAACCTTTAGGCTTGTCATCCAGGAACTTGTTCGGAAATACCGTAATGAAAGGAACATAGGAGTTTGTCGCTAGGTATTTGACCAAACAGGATCGTCCAGTTCCTATAGAACCTATCACTAAAATACCTCTAGAAGGGGATAGGGCTAAGCGGAGCGAAAAGGGTTTTCCATGAGGAGATGGGGAATGAAAACTATTAGCCCCACACGAGGTTTGTGAATAAGTGATTGTCTGATAATGAGCAAGGAATATCCGTCTTTCTGCTAAACAGGATCTATTGAACTCATAATTCATTAGATCCTTTTGATGAATGTCAACTAAGTATCGTAAGGAAATTGATCCCGGTTGTTCAATCATTTGATAACCAGAGTCATTCTTTGATAAATGATCACTATGAGTCAGACTCAATAGAATTTGATCAATCCTTTTTTCTGTCGTTAAGGTGGAGAACTGAACCAAGAATTCTCTTTCTTCATCATCAATCGAATCACTGTTCGCGACCCAGAATTCTATTTTCTCATCAATCCAATCACCGTTCACGTTTTTTCTTTTTCTTATCAATGAATAGATCTCTTTACTTGTACGACTTAGATGTCTCGTATTTCTCGAAAAAATGATTCGATTGATGGGATTTGGTATGATACTTACAAGATCGATGAGATTGATCTTCCAATATTTATTCTTAGAACGTATTGATTTGACCCCATAAGCGGGACCACCACCCAATAGCATGTTGCCACCAGAAGCAGAACCCCGTATTTCTTCCAGAGAATCTCCTAATTGTTCCAGAACAACTAGA